AACCAATTTTTGGTATAGGTTTTGCCATATTTTTATTATCTCATAAATATAAATAAAAGAGATATATGGATATATCCATTTCATGTCAAAAGCGGATCCTTGCGATTTCTATATATAACTTTTATATTCTATTTTCTTTTTTTTTTCCTTTCTTTTAGCTTTGCTTTAGAACGTTCCCTTTTTTGTTTTTGTTTTTTGGAAATATTATCCTTGTCTTTGTTTATGTCTTGGATTGGAACAAATTACTATAATTCGTCCCCGCCTACGGATCAGCCGACATTTTTCACAAATTTTGCGAACAGAGGCTCTTATTTTCATATTCGTCATTCCTTAACTTAATTCCGAATCTATTTATTGGAAGAAAATATGGTTTCCTGAAATTGGGAACTTCTAATTCTATCTTCTATCCCCATAAAAAAAAAGAATGTTGAAGTTGAAAAAAAAAAGTCTAATCGTTCGAATCTTTGTTCCGGGGTCTATAAATTAGACGCCTTCCGATTGAATCAAAATGACTTACTTCAATTTTCATTTTATCTCCCGGTAGTATACGTATAAAACTCCAAAACTACGCCGAATCTTTTTTTTTTTTTCATTCCTATTAGAAACCAAATCCACTTTTTCTCTCTTTCTTTTTTTGACAAAAATGGATGGGAGTTTCTCATAGAATTCAAATATCAGAAGGATTACCATATATAACATAAAATTTCTCCGCCGATTCTTTCTAATCGAGCCTCTCGATCTGTCATTATACCTTGAGAAGTAGAAAGAATTACAATCCCCATCCCTCCTAAAATTCTAGGAATTCGTTGATAATTAGAATAGAGTCGTAGACCAGGTTTACTGATCCGTTTTAAATTCAAAAAAGTTTTATATGATCCTTTCCTATTTCTTCTATGCCGTAGAGTTAAAACTAAAAAATATTTGTCACTTTCCCTATGTTTTCTCGCGTTTTCAATAAAACCCTCTCGTAAAAGTATTTTAACAATGTTTTCGGTGATGTTAGTAGATAGTATTCGAACCGTTCCTTTTCTATTCATGTCAGCATTTCGTATAGAGGTTATTATGTCAGCAATGGTGTCCTTACCCATGAGAAACTAAAATGATTGTTGCCCTTGACTTTTGATATAATCAACATGCTCTTTTTTTAAATTTGAATTTCATTTGAATAGTTTTTTTTTTTATCTATAAATATTCTATAAATCTTTATATTTATATTTATAGATAATCCATTTATAATTTCGAATAATTCCATTATAATAATTGAATTCCAATATATGGGTGAGACATAATCTATTAATTAATGTATTTCATTCAAATACTAGAAATATATCACGGTTTCGTCTTATAATACCTCAGGTGCTAATGAAACTATTTTAGTGAAATTTAACTGTCTCAATTCCCGGGCGATCGCACCAAAAATTCGAGTTCCTTTTGGATTTCCTTCTTGATCAATGACAACCGCAGCATTATCATCATATCGTATTATCATACCGTTGTTACGTTTGAGTTCTTTACAAGTACGTACAATTACAGCTCTGATCACTTCTGATCTTTCTAAAGGTGTATTTGGTACTGCTTCCTTGATTACAGCAACAATAACGTCACCAATATAAGCGTATTGTCGATTACTAGCTCCTATGACTCGAATACACATCAATTCGCGGGCCCCGCTGTTATCGGCTACATTCAAATGGGTTTGAGGTTGAATCATATCATTTTTTTTATCTGTTCTTTCAGTGCAAAGGGCGAAGTAAAAAAAAAAGAAATATTGTGTGTCCACAAAAAAAAAAAAAGAAACCCACAATTGCAATTGTTTTTTTTTTTCATCCCAAAGACCTCTTTCCTTTGGTTCTAATTCTTATCCCGAAATAATGAATTGAGTTCGTATAGGCATTTTTGATGCTGCTATTTCAATAGCTTTTCTGGCTATATTTTCTGTGACTCCACTTATTTCATAAAGTATTCTACCCGGTTTAACGACAGCTACCCAATATTCGGGAGATCCTTTTCCCGAACCCATACGAGTTTCTGTAGGTCTTACTGTAACTGGTTTGTCTGGGAATATGCGTACCCATATTTTTCCGCCGCGTCGGGCATTTCGTGACATTGCCCGACGCCCTGCTTCTATTTGTCTAGATGTGATCCAAGCGGGTTCAAGTGCCTGAAGAGCATATCTACCGAAGCAAATATGATTACCTCGATAGGATATTCCTTTCATTCTTCCTCTATGTTGTTTACGGAATCTGGTTCTTTTGGGGTTATAGTTGACGATTGTTTCTCAATTCCATCTCTACTACAGAACCGTACATGAGATTTTCACCTCATACGGCTCCTCGCGAATGAAACGATTATAATATACATAGATTTAATGAAATATACTGAATCGTGGTATTTTTTTAGATTTTATCTAATGGTTTATTGGAAATTTGTATATCTTGTTTTGATTTTGTATATCTTGTTTTGATTTTGTATATCTTGTTTTGATATAGAACGAAACATG